TTTCTTTTTAAGAACCAAAAAAATTTGTGCCAAAATAACGGATGCCAAGAAGAACAAAAGGCCTTGGGCGCGTAATGGATCTTGAAGCACTATTTCGGCATCTCCCTGACCAAATCCCCCTACATTAGGATTGCTTGTTAATGGTTGATCAAGCTTGATGGATTCACCCTCTGAAACAAGAAGTTCTGGTCCTGGAGGTATAATATCAACCACTTGGTGTCCATCCGATGCATCAACGATGATTATTTCATATCCTCCTTTTTCTTTGCGTACTATTCTGCTTACTATACCCGCGGATGTAGCATTATAGACTGTATTGTTACTCTTGCTCCCATCAGGATAAATCTGACCCCTTCCCCTATTCCCACCTACATATATGGGATATTTTAAGAAGTGAACGTCTTTCTTCGTAGCAGGGTCGGGGGAAAGAATGGGAAAGACGATTTCACTATATTTCTGACCAGGAACAGGACCTATTACAAGAATATTTCTTTTATTGGGACGATAACTTTGAAAAGACAGATTTCCTATCTTTTCTTTCACCTCGGGGGAAATACGATCGGGGGGGGCTAATTCGAATCCCTCGGGTAAAATAAGAACAGCCCCTACATTCAAAGCCCCTTTTTTACCATTAGCAAGAACTTGTTTCAGTTGCATATCATAAGGAATTCGAACAACTGCTTCAAATACAGTATCAGGAAGTACAGCTTGCGGAACTTCAATATCCACAGGCTTATTAGCTAAATGGCAATTGGCGCATACAATTCGCCCAGTTGCTTCTCGTGGATTTTCATAACCTTTCTGCGCAAAAATGGGATACGCATTTGAAATAGATGTTCGAGTTATTACATATATCATGATCGATACAGAAATAGATCGAGCGATCTGTTCCTTTACCCAAGAAAAAGAAAAAGTATTTCTATTTTGCATGATCCAATCATTCATCCAGGAATTTCTACAATAAATTAGATAGGTAGCTAGTATAGTTCCCTATCCACGAGTCTGCCATTGTACTGAAATAATTCTATTGAAATAGGACAAATACCTTGAAGAGGTAGAAGTATAAAGAAAGAATAAGTCAAATGGAAAATGCTTTCTTTATGCGCGAAGAAAAATTTGGATTGATATCAGGAGATCAAATAAGTTCTTCATTCATTCATTGAATGATAAATGACTACAAGCGAAGGAGATACGCGATTTAAAAAACGGAAGATCCAATATTTCACAATTGTATCTAGAATAACTGGAAAAGTGGAAACAAGACCAGATATAATTTGGTCGTTATGAGCCAATCCAAAATCATTGTAGATCGAACCAATCATTAGTTCCCAACCATGGGTCGAGTGAAATCCAATCCATAAATCAGTAACTAAAAGAATCGAAAAAGCTTTTATTGTGTCATTTAAGTTATAGAAGAATTCCTGAACCCAAGAATTAAGAATGACAAGTTCTTCATTACCCAGAATAAAATAACCGCTTAAAATAGCGAAACATATTATATTTGTCGAAAAATGCAAAATGATATGGAGATGATATTCATTGTGTGTTTTGACCAATTGTATCGTTTCCTTGTGTATTCCTATACGAAGCTTTTGTATATTTTGTATATGTGTCTCTGGGTATTCTTTTATCATTTCATCCAACAAGAATAGTTCTTCTAATTCTAGGAATTTTTCTATAACATTTTTCTCTTGAATATCATTCAAAAAAGTTTCGGATTGCCTAGTATTCCACCAATTAATAATCCAAGGTTCGAGACTTTTTTGAAATGAGAGAGAGACCCACCAGGGCAAAAATACTATAGATGCAAGATATGGGAGGGAAATCAATGCTTTCTTTTTTTTCATTTTTTTTTATCTGTGAATTGTTAATGAACTGCTTCATTTGTCAACTCTATCTGATCTGATGTTTCTCTAAAGCACAAGTTCTATAACAAGGTATGGAACCTATGGATCTATTCCCATTTTTGTATAATAATTGACTCCTTAGATCCAGAAGGAATTAAGGAATATAGAAATAAAATAAGGGTCCTTTTTCGGATGAAAAAAAATTAGAAATAAATAGATAGAGAAATATATATATATAATATAAAAAGTAAATAAATTAAGTAATAAATATGGAGTTGGGCCCTATACGCATACAAATACGGATACAAAAGGGTTTTGGTATAGAAAAAATGTATTCTTATTATAGTTTATTATATTTATTATAGTTGGAATAGTTGTAGTTGTTCCATATACGTTCCCCAACTTTTGTTTTATTCTAGCGGGTTGTTGCGTTAACGGAACGAGGAAATGGAATCTAACATGTTTTTCTCGAATGAACAGTCTGAGGAAACTTCAATTGTATTAAAAAAAAGGGAAATTAGCAAGCTCCTTCTATTATGTGGAGAAAACATTCATTCTTCGTTTGGTTCATTTCAAAATACTTCAATTGGTACGCGCAAGAAATAGGCCAATTCAGCAGCTTTTTGCTCAATTTCTCGCGGAGTCAAATTCTCATCAGTACGAGTCAAGGGAATGTTTCCTTGGCCTCTGATTTCCATATAAAGAATACGACGAGGAAAAAGACCCTCTTGAACCTCCATTCTGATTGATTGGATATCTTTCATAAAGAAGCGAAGGAAGATGCGACGATTTATTCCAGGGAATCCCCAACGAAAAATACACATTATTCCTTCTTTTCTATCGAATCGGTCATAACCACTACCTACATTCCATGAAATTGTGCACCACAAATATGAACTAATGAATAGACCCGCGATTCCATAGAAAGACATCACGATTCCTTGTGGAAAAAAAATGATTTGCTGAGATGGAAATCCAGGTATCAGATTCCTACCAAGATAACTAGAAGTTCCAACCACTAAGAATCCTAGTGAACCTAAAAAAAGGATACAGGCCCAGCAAAAATTACTTGCTTTTCGAGACCCTGTTATAAGTTCTATCCATATATGTTCTGATCGCCAGTTCATACTATACTAGACCCAGTTGCATTCGATTGGAATTGAGAAAAAATTTGACTTTACTTTTCATGATGCCGAAGTAACTTTCATCAACTAGCACTAGTCTGATATGAACCATTAGGAATAATTGGTTAGATACATATACTTTCTATTATCAAAATATTCGCCGATCGTTTTTAACCAGATATACCCGCATATCATATACATACATTTATGCGGATATCATGTATCCGCATGCATAACAGTTCTTTCGTTTGTGTTCGGAAAAAGCCACATATTGTCCCATATTACACTAAACAAATATCTGTATTATGATTCAGTGTTGAAATAAATTGATGAAATTTGGTCCCATCGGATCTAGACAATCTTATTTTTTTGGACATGAAGAAATAAAGAAGCCATTGCAATCGCAGGAAATACTAGGCCCACTAAAGGGACAAAAATGGAGGGTAAGTTAAGATCTGTCATAGAATGGGTACCTCGATTTAATATTTGTACCTATTATAAAGATATCTTATGATAAGTATCTCTATTATATAGAAACTATTCTAAATAATATTAATATTTAAGTAGTTAATAAGTGCAAGGAATGAGAACTAAATGAAGTGTACCTATTCATCTTTTTAGACGAATATATATGATAATCCGCTTTAGGTTTAAGAAATTTAATTATTCCCCCATCCTTGTAGACATAGAAATCACTTCTATATCTATATTTTCATTTTATTTCGATATTTTTTTTTTGCGTTTTTATTCAAAGGAAAGAAACCGTGCAGCTGAAATAACTCACTCAGAACACCTTTTAAAAGATTACGCGGTACGATTGGGTCAAATAAGCCCTTATGGAATGAATACTCAGCCGCTTGTGAACCGTCGGGTACTGTTTTATTCAATGTTTGTTCAATTACTCTTTTACCCGCAAAAGCAATATAGGCGTTGGGTTCAGCAATAATAACATCTCCTAACATACCAAAACTGGCAGTTACTCCACCAGTTGTAGGAGATGTAAGGATTGATACATAGAATAACTTTTTATTTGATTGATAATTATATGAAGCAGAAGATATTTTAGCCATTTGCATCAAGCTCAAACTTCCTTCTTGCATACGTGCTCCCCCAGAAGCACACACAATAATGACAGGTAGAGATCGATTAGTAGCATACTCAATCAAACGGGTGATTTTCTCGCCTACTACGGATCCCATACTACCCCCCATGAACTGAAAATCCATAACCCCAACTGCTATGGGAATACCATTTAGTTGACCTATGCCTGTTTGAACAGCTTCAGTTAAACCTGTCCTTCTTTGATAAGAATCGATACGATCTCTATAAGGTTCCTCCTCTGAATGAAATTCAATGGGGTCCATAGAGACCATATCTTCATCCATGGGATCCCAAGTGCCCGGATCAATCAAAAGTTCGATTCTATCTGAACTACTCATTTTCAAATGATATCCACACTGTTCACAAATATGCATTTTTGACCTAAAAAATTTTTTATAATTTAATCCATAACAATTTTCGCATTGAACCCATAAATTTCTGTATTTTTTATTTATATCCAAATCATTAGATCTTCCTCTTATATTGAAATCACGGTTGTTACCACCAGTTCTTATACTAGAATTCCTGCTTTGACTACCTTCAGTACAAATGAAACTAGAAATGTAACTGTCACTGTAATTGTCGGTACCGCTGAAAGTGTCACTATGAATACTGACTTCAAAACGAAGATAACTATCAATGCAACTATTAATGTGATTATTCCAACTAGATTGAGTATCATACATGTAATGATAATAGTAGTGATTGTTACTCTTAGACCTACTATTCAAATAATTGGAAAAAAAATTTTCTAGTTCACTCAGAAAAAAACTATTATTGTCAATCTCAAAAATCTGATTTTCAATATCAAAATATACAGAATAACTGTCACCATTACCATCCCTAACTAAAAAAGTGTTATCAGAGATAAAACTCCAAATATCCCTGATATCAAATAAATAATCAACATTTCTGAAACTATAACTAC